GGTCTCAGAAACGGCGGGTTTTTTTACAGGACAACTTTTGATATTCATATCAATACTTTATGCGCCTCTGCATCTAGCGTTAGGTAGACCTCATACACTACTTTTACTAGTTGCACCGTATTTTTTCTTTCATTTCTTATGCAACAATAGCGGTCAATACCCGGACTCGTTTTTTGCTTTCGAATTGACTAAGTCAATGCGGAATCTTAGGATTCAATGGGTATTTCTGAATAATTTGCTTTTTCAATTATTCAGCCTTAGTCTTTTGGCAAGGCCAATGTTAACCAGATTAAGCCACATTTATATCTTTCGCTGCAACAATAAAATGCTATTTGTCCTAAGTAGCTTTGGTGGTTGGTTAATTGGTCATATTTTAGTCGTGAAATGGATTGAATTGGTATTAGTGTGGATACTTAAGTTTATTAGATCGAAGAGAATGAAGTACATTACATCTAATGTACTTATTCCATCGACTAAGGCCATTAGAGAAAAATTGATAAATTCTTTTGTTCCTGGTTTAATTCGTGAAATTTTAGGCATGAAACGGGTTGAATCGGTATTAGTCAGGCTAAAGAATTCTAAGGGATTAGACGATGCACTGTGGTGGATAAGGAGTTCTTTGCTAGTAAGCGATATAAAACTATTTTTTCGATTTTATGTTAAGTTGATACTTCGTGGATTTGAGAATGTGTACATGAGATCCAAATTTATAGAGGATATGGAGCACCTCTTTAGTATTGCCTTATTTGCGACCTTTCTTTTCTATTTAGATCGAACACCTTTTTTGCTTCGAGACCCTAAAGACAAAATTTCAGAAATGCAAAAAAGAATAAAGAAGGAAATGCAAGTTGAGAAAGAAGAAGATGTGGAAGCGGAGGTGCAAGAGAAACAAGAGGAATTTACCAAAGAACATATTTCTACTTCCGTTATTTCAAAAAATCCGAACGAAATCAAGAAAGGGGAAGAGAATTCGCAATTAGCAATATTGAAAGAAGAAAAATATTTTTTTTCGTTTGGAAAACCTCTTGTCACTCCTCTTTTTGACCCGCAAAAATCGCTCCGTCCATTACGATATATAAAAACGGGTGCTGGCGTTGAAAAGGCTGTAAAAAATGAAACGTCACAATATTTTTTTTATACATGTCGAAGTGATGGCAAAGAAAGAATATGTTTTACATATCCACCCAGTTTGTCAACTTTCTGGGAAATGATACAAAGAAAAATTTCTTCTGCGTTCCCAGGAATCTATGATGAATGGCGGGCTCTTGGATGGTATGATACTGGGAGTTATACCCAGTGGACTTATAGCAATGAACAAAAAAAAAACAGCCTGAGTACAGAATTTCGAAATCGAATTAAAGCTTTAGATAAAAAAAGAAGTCTGCTAAATGTCCTCGCAAGAAGGAAAAGCTCTAGCCTGCCAAATGTCCTCGAAAAAAGGAAAAGGTTGTGTAATTATAAAACTAAAAAAGAATACCAAAAAAGGAAAAAATTGTGTAATGATACAACTAAAACAGAATACTTGCCTGAAATATCCGATCCTTTTTTGACCGGAGCGCATCGTGCAAAGACCAAAAAGTTTTTTTCATCCTCAATCCTAAATAATAATAAAACTTTAATACAAAATGACGTAGAGACAAGCTCGCTGAAAAAAAAAAATGAAATATCTCTAAGAATGATAAGAAGCTCGATAAATAAGCTTCACGTACTTTTGATTCCCGAGAAGGATTATGACAAATTGAAAAATAAAATAGATCTAATTAATACACCTGTAGTACCAATAAAAAAGAACAAATTTTCATTGTTCAAAAGCAAAGAAGTCAAAATTGATGTCAAAGGTGCAAGGAAATTTTGTAAATTATTTTTGAATCCTATTCTACCCGATCCCCAAAGAATTAGAAAAAAAGCTATTGGACTAAAAGAAATCACTAAAAAAGTTCCTCGATGGTCATACAAATTAATCGACGAGTTGGAACAAGTGGAGGGGACAGCCGAGGGAGAGAGGATGTTCTCCGATCATGATCTTCGGGTACTACCCTTCAAACGTGTAGCGGTGTTTACTGAGAAGGATGCGAAAAAGACGCCGGTGGTAGACGAGCATGGTAATCTTGTGCGGAAGCGAAAAACGTATGCGATACGTTTTTTAGGCCAGATGTCAGATTTTCGGCGAGGCCTAATCAAGGGATCCGCGCGTCATGACAGACGTAAAGCATACGTTTGTAGCATATATCAAGTAAATCCACGCTCCCCTCTTTTCACTTTCCGCCGCCGTTCCATTTTTTCTTTTTTTTTTAACATCGCCATGCAAGTGAAATTCTTTTTTGAAACCCGGATAAGTAAAAAGGGGGAAAAAAAAGTGGATAAAGCTGAAAAAAAATGGGTCACGACGATTTTGGATAATAGGAAGGAACTGCGTCAAATGTTAGGGTTGCCACCCAAAGGGGATAAAGATAAATCCGAAGAAGACCTGGAGGATGAGATACGAATTGAGAATGTAATGGAAATATGGGAGAACATTGACTTTGGTCAAGCCATAAGAGCTTTAATATTATTAATGCATACTTTTCTTAGAAAAAGGATTGTATTTCCTTTATTGATAATAGGGAAAAATATAACCCGTATATTATTATTGCAAGCTCCCGAGTGGTCAATAGACTTCGCGCGTTTGAAGAGAGAAAGATATACTATATGCACCTATAATGGTATGCCCGTATCAGAAAAACTGGCATACCAACAATTGCCACAAAACTGGACGGTAGAAGGTCTTCAGATACAGGTCAGCGACCCTTTTTCCCTTAAACCTTGGTACAGATTTGCGCCGAGATCCAGTCAAAAAGATCCGAAGAAAGAAAAAGATCCGAAGAAATTGGAAAGGGACCGGGGGGTTCGTTTTTTAACAAGTTTTGGACTCGTAACCGACCGTCCTTTCGGTGATCTAATAAAACCGGATTGGGCAGCATTTTTTAAACCCATTGGAAAAGCACTCAAAAAGAAAATTATCAAATTCCAAAAGAAACATTCTCTAATTCTAAGCAAACGTTTTCTAACCGTCTTAAAAAAAACAAAAAAATGGGTCATAAAAAGCATTCTATTTCTAAAAAGAGAGCTTTTAAAAAGACACCAAATTGCATTATCTGTAGAAAGAGAAAGCTCTGAGTTCACTCTTTCTCAAAAAGATAGAGATATTCTTAAAAAAGAACAAGATTTGAGAATGAGTAATCAGAGGATTCGCGAATCCTTGTTGCAAGGTCCAGTTAGAGCTTTGAAAAATGATTCATTGCCAAAAGAAAATGTGGTGGATCCAGAAAAAGAACTGACGGATCTGAATAATCAACTAAGAGAAATCCGGGATCACATAGATAAAGTTATAACAGAAAGAAAAAAAATAGTGTTCACTCCTGAACCCGATTCTCCTGATAAACTAGTACAAGCAAAAAAAAATATTTTAAAGAAATTAAAAAGAATAAAGGCTCGATTAATCCGACAAAAATATTTTTTTCTAAGAATCCGAAAATCTTATTATTTTCTAATATTTTTCATTAAACGGATATACCGCAATATTAAAAGGATATACCGCAATTTCGTGCGATGTGCCATTTCTATTCGCAAGATCCATCCAAAACTTTTTTTCGAATTTTCACAAAAAATGAGTGAAAAATCCCTTTACAAGACTGAAAGAAATAAAGAAAAGGTGTATAAAAAAAATATTTATAAATCTAAAACAAAGAAAAAAAAAAATCCCTTTATTTCGATTTTTAAAGAGTCGCTTTATGATAATGATATCCGGATTTCTGATAATGATATTAAGCTTAGGAATATTTGGGCTAGCAATAAGACTAAGAAGTCAAAAGGTCGTTCGGACTTATCATCTGTGTCCCAAGCCTATGTATTTTACAAATTATACCAAACCCAACTTATTAACTTAGATAAGTTAAGATATGTTCTTCAATATGACGGAACATCCCTTTTTCTTAAGAAAGAAATAAAGGATTATTTTGACGCACAAGAAATCTTTCATTCTAAATTAAAACATAAAAATATTTTAAATTCTGGAAAAACTCAATGGAAAAACTGGTTAAAGGCTCATTATCAATATAGCGTATCTCCAATTATATGGAATAGCTTAAGCCAACAAAAATGGCGCGCTAAAGTCAATCAACAACGTATGGACGAAAATACGGACTTAAATAAAAGGTATTCTAATGAAAAAAGAAAAGAATTCTTTCAAGCAAATTCATTAGACGATGAAGAAAATTTATTTGTATTCGGAACTTACAGAGGCCAAAAAGACGAGGATATTAAGAACTCTATAAAATCCTCTACCTATGATCTTTTTTCATATCAATCTATTAATTTCGAAGATAAGTTTGTATCACCACTATGTATAAATAATAAACAAAAGATTTATTACAATTACAATAGACAGAAAGGTAAATTATTTGATAGTCCAGAAGGTATTGCTCTTAGCAAGAATTTTTTAGTACAAAATCATCTTCTGGATCTGTATACGTTTCCCGACCGCAAATATTTTCATTGGAGACTTCTCCCTGTTGGTTTAATTGGTTTAAAACAGAAAGACAAGACTGCTAAGAACTGGACCTCGGCAAATAGTAGCGATACTGTTAAATACTGGACCGCGGCAAATGGTAATACAAGTATTAAGCCTGGGGTTTTTTTGCATTGGCAAAATTATGAACGAACTCAAAACCAAAACCCACTTTTTGATTGGCTGGGAATGAATACAGAAATACCAAATAATTGCATCTCGGATCTGAAAGGGTGGTTCTTCCCAGAATTGATCCGAGTGGATCTTAGATATCAATTAAAACCGTGGATCATACCAATAAAATTACTTTTTGTAAATCAGCAAGGAAATGCAAATCTTATTCAAGATCTTATTGAAGATGGAACGGAAAAGGTTATTCCAAATGAAAATGTTATTCACAATGAAAATGAAAAGACTATTCAAAATCTTATGGCAAATTTTCTTGAAAATAAAAACATCAAGAGAAATACAAAGCTAGAGGATCCATACAATAAAATGAAAGTGATTGATTTAGCATTAGAGAATAAAAAAAAAAATGAAAATAAAAGACCAGGGGATCTTAAACCCTATACACCAGACAAACTTAAACGGCCCTTCGTGGAATACCTAAAAAACGGGGATATCCGTAGTATTCAAGTGAGATCGCCGGAGGATGCTGATGAGGATGACTATGATCGAGTGGACAGATTAAAAGTGAATGGCTACGAATTGAATAAACTCAAGAAAATCAAAGATGAGAAAGAGCTAAAAAAAACTTTGCTAACCTCTATCAAAAGGGGAAGACTTAAAATGGAGTTTTCGAAAACAAAAAAAAGTCTTAAGAACATTGTGTTTACCGCAGGACTATTCGGTATTGAACCACTTCGTATATCTAGACAAAATAAGGATGCACAATTTTTGATCTATCAAATGATAAAGATTCCATTGATTGAGCAGATTGATCCCTACGATGATGATGAGAGTTTCGAAATTACTGAAAGATTCAGATACCGAAGAAAGTTTTTTATGGCTAAGACCAATACTGAAACTAGACACAAAAATAATTCTGATTTGTTTGTTCCTGAAACAATTTTATCCACCCAACGCCGTAGAGAATTACGAATTTTAATTTCTTTCTATTCGAGAAATGGAAATCTTATCCAAAAAAATCCAGTATTTTGCAAATACGTAAAAAACTGTGTTGAAGTTGTGGATAACAGCGAAAAAAATAAACTAATAAAATCATTTCTTTGGCCTAATTATCGATTAGAAGATTTAGCTTGTATGAATCGATATTGGTTTAATACCAATAATGGCAGCCGTTTCAGTATGCTAAGGATATATATGTATCCGCAATTGAAAATTCGTTAATGATACCTTTTTTATATCCATTCTATCCCCTATTTGATATCTGAAACAAAGCGATACGTTGGGTTTCCATTACGATACCAGAATGGAAATCCAATGCACATATCAATTAGATCTATAAATGAATCAACAGAATCTTTGTTTTTAGTGTAAAAATAGACCCTGCTTTCATAGTCCTCTTTCAATCTCAATCAACTCGGAAATTGGATTGAGAAACTTTCTTTGATAAAATGATTTCATAAAATTAGTTGATAAAATTCGGAGTTCGTAAATAAATTAGATTATTATATATAAAAAAAAATGACTAGCATTATTCTTACTGATTGGTAAAATTCATTTAGTTCAAAAAGAAAAAAGGACGATAGACTATTTTTTTATGGTAAAAAATGCATTCATTTCCGTTATTTCACAAGAGGAAAACAGGGGGTCTGTTGAATTTCAAGTAGTTAGCTTTACCAATAAGATACGAAGACTTACTTCCCATTTGGAATTCCACAGAAAAGACTTTTTATCCCAGAGAGGTCTACGTAAAATCCTGGGAAAACGACAACGCCTCCTGTCTTATTTGTCAAAGAAAAACAAAGTCCGTTATAAAGAATTAATTAGTCAACTAGATATCCGCGAATCAAAAAATCGTTAATTTGAAAAAGAACTTGAATTATTTTATTTCTTAGATGTTGAATTTTGATGAACTTTTTTTTTTTCGTTTTGAGCAATTCATGAAAGAAAGAATCGAGGAATAACCTATGAATGTAACAACGACAAGAAAAGACCTCATGATAGTAAATATGGGACCTCACCACCCATCAATGCATGGTGTTCTTCGGCTCATCCTTACTCTAGACGGTGAAGATGTTATTGATTGTGAGCCGATATTGGGTTATTTACACCGAGGGATGGAAAAAATTGCGGAAAACCGAACTGTTATACAATATCTGCCTTATGTAACACGGTGGGATTATTTAGCGACTATGTTCACAGAAGCAATAACCATAAATGGACCGGAACAGTTGGGGAATATTCAAGTACCTAAAAGAGCAAGTTATATCAGAATAATTATGTTAGAGTTGAGTCGTATAGCTTCTCATCTCTTATGGCTCGGCCCTTTTATGGCGGATATTGGTGCACAGACTCCCTTTTTCTACATTTTCAGAGAAAGAGAATTAGTATATGATCTATTTGAAGCTGCCACCGGTATGAGAATGATGCATAATTATTTTCGTATCGGAGGAGTAGCGGCCGATCTACCGCATGGCTGGATAGATAAATGCTTGGATTTCTGTAATTATTTTTTAACAGCAGTTTCAGAATATCAAAACCTTATTACGCGGAATCCCATTTTTTTAGAACGAGTTGAGGGGGTGGGCATTATTAGCGGGGAAGAAGCAATAAATTGGGGTTTATCAGGACCAATGCTACGAGCTTCCGGAATAGAATGGGATCTTCGTAAAGTTGATCGTTATGAATGTTACAGCGAATTGGATTGGGAAATCCAGTGGCAAAAAGAAGGGGATTCATTAGCTCGTTATTTAGTCCGAATCAGCGAAATGACGGAATCTATCAAAATTATTCAGCAGGCTCTGGAAGGAATTCCGGGGGGGCCTTATGAAAATTTGGAAATACGAAGCTTTGATAGAGAAAAGGATCCGGAATGGAACGGTTTTGAATATCGATTCATTAGTAAAAAACCTTCTCCCACTTTTGAATTGCCGAAGCAAGAACTTTATGTACGCGTTGAAGCTCCAAAAGGAGAATTGGGAATTTTTTTAATAGGAGATCAAAGTGGGTTTCCTTGGAGATGGAAAATCCGTCCGCCTGGTTTTATCAATTTGCAAATTCTCCCTCAGTTAGTTAAAAGAATGAAATTGGCTGATATTATGACGATACTAGGTAGCATAGATATCATTATGGGAGAAGTAGATCGTTGAAATGATAATTGATACAACCCAAGTACAAGATATTAATTCTTTTTTCAGATTGCAATCCTTGAAAGAGGTCTATGGAATCATATGGATGCTTGTACCTATTTTGAGTCTTGTATTGGGAATTACTCTAGGTGTACTCGTAATAGTGTGGTTAGAAAGGGAAATATCTGCAGGAATACAACAACGTATTGGGCCTGAATACGCAGGGCCTATGGGAATTCTTCAAGCTTTAGCTGATGGAACAAAACTCATTTTCAAAGAGAATCTTCTACCGTCTCGAGGAGATACTCGTTTATTTAGCATAGGACCATCCATAGCAGTTATATCCATTTTACTAAGTTATTCAGTAATTCCTTTTAGCTATCACCTTGTATTATCTGATCTCAATATCGGTGTTTTTTTATGGATTGCCGTTTCCAGTATTGCTCCCATCGGACTTCTTATGTCAGGATATGGATCCAATAATAAATATTCTTTTTTAGGTGGTCTACGAGCCGCTGCTCAATCAATTAGTTATGAAATACCATTAACTCTTTGTGTCTTATCAATATCTCTACGTGCGATTCGTTTAACCATAAACTTTTCTTAATTTCTTTCTTGTTAGTAAAGAAATTGAAGAGATATCCTCATTGTTTTGTTTTATTCATTATTGATGGTGATGGACTAAATCAGATAGTTATATGAGTGAAAGAAAACCGCTTAAAAATTTGCAGTAAAAAAATGGAGTCTCATTTCCTACGTACAAGAATTAAAAGAAAGTAAATATCAGAAAAACTTTTACCCCAAGATTGGTTGATTAGTCATCCTAGCTTGAAGCGGGCTCAAAACATCAACCATATAGAGTTTTTATTCTCCTTTGTTTCTATGTAGTACCAGAGCGGATGATTGATAAAAAATAAGTGGATGGTTAGGAACACAAAAATACATAAAGGATTAGTGATGGAGCTATATTATGTAAATTATCCAACAGGATCCTTTTTCATAACATAAAAAGAATACTAATTGGGGCTTGAAGTTTGGTAGAAATGATCAAGCAGTACTCCTCGCGATTCCGATCCAGAGTATGCTCCTATCCACAGATTACAAAATGACTATCAGGAACGAAATAATCCTTTTTTGAAACCCCCATTTTCAGAAAGAAGAATAGGAAGAAAAAAAAAAAAAAAAAGATTTTTATTCTTTTCTATATTCATATTCATAGCGATACCCTGTCATGATTCATGAACTTAATGGAATGTTTTATTTTTTTCGTAATGAAAAGGCTGGGTTGAAATATCTATTGATATTAATACAAGGAGTATTTTATTGAAGGATTAGGTTATTACTCAGCAAATAAAAATTTTTATTATTAAAGGACAAGATCAATTCAGAAGTGCTTTTTGAATTATTTAATTATTATTATAGCCTAGCCGACGGAATTCCATTGGTTTAATTCGGGACCTTACCCCCGTTTTTGACTCTATCTATATATATTTATACTCTAACCGTATCAAGATAAAGAATTTCAACAAGGTCCTTAGATTTATTGGAGGCCCCCGAGGAGCTGTATGAGGTGAAAATCTCACGTACGGTTCTGGAATAGCGATGGGAACAGTGATGTTATCACCGACTATGATTATCTAACAGTTCAAGTACAGTTGATATAGTTGAAGCCCAATCAAAATATGGTTTGTGGGGGTGGAATTTGTGGCGTCAACCTATAGGGTTTCTTGTTTTTCTAATTTCTTCCCTAGCAGAATGTGAAAGATTACCCTTTGATTTACCAGAAGCAGAAGAAGAATTAGTAGCAGGTTATCAAACCGAATATTCTGGTATAAAATTTGGTTTATTTTACGTTGCTTCCTATCTAAATCTATTAGTTTCTTCGTTATTTGTAACAGTTCTTTACTTGGGCGGTTGGAATTTATCTATTCCGTACATATTCGTTCCTGGGCTCTTTGAAATAACTAAAGTAGGTAGAGTTTTTGGAATGGCAATTGGTATTTTTATTACATTAGCGAAAACTTATTTATTTTTGTTCATTTCTATCACAACAAGATGGACTTTACCTAGGCTAAGAATGGACCAATTATTAAATCTTGGATGGAAATTTCTTTTACCCATTGCGCTCGGTAATCTATTATTAACAACTTCCTCCCAACTTCTTTCACTGTAAAGAAAAAAGGAATGGGCTATTCTATATTTATGGCGTCTTTCAAACAAGAGAAAGAAACAAAGATAAAATTATTCATAGATCTTTACGATATGTTCCCTATGGTAACTGGGTTCATGAATTATGGTCAACAAACAGTACGAGCTGCAAGGTACATTGGTCAGGGGTTCATGATTACCTTATCCCACGCAAATCGTTTACCCGTAACTATTCAATATCCTTATGAAAAATTAATTACATCGGAACGTTTCCGCGGTCGAATCCATTTTGAATTTGATAAATGCATTGCTTGTGAAGTATGTGTTCGTGTATGTCCTATAGACCTCCCCGTTGTTGATTGGAAATTGGAAACCGGTATTCGAAAGAAACGATTGCTTAATTACAGTATTGATTTCGGAATTTGTATATTTTGTGGTAACTGCGTTGAGTATTGTCCAACAAACTGTTTATCAATGACGGAAGAATATGAACTTTCTACTTATGATCGTCACGAATTGAATTATAATCAAATCGCTTTGGGTCGTTTACCAATGCCAGTAATCGACGATTATACAATTCGAACAATTTTGAATTCCCCGCAAATAAAATAAAAAACGTCAAAACTTTTTGATTAAAGAAGAATTTCTAATTATCAAGATTCAATTTGATCTAATCTAAATCTAAAGGAATGAGTTCTTTATTTTCTTTTTTTTTTCAATAACTATAAATTCGCACCAACTATCGATTGCTTAGTGCTAAGCGCCACTCCATTTTGCTTTTGGATTGAAAATAATATCTACAAAATGAGTTCGAAATAGAGAATTTCGAACTAAACTTAAACTAACTAGGCTTTCTTTTCTTTCGAATCAAAGGGGGGGTCCATTAATTGTATACCTACACCAATTAAAACTGATTCGATTAGAATTCAATTAGGAGCATATCATAAAAAATTGCCTGGTCGGGTCAATAAAATCATGAAACACATTTCGATTTATTTATATTTATCTTTTAAATAGAATGGATTTGCCTGGACCAATACATGATTTTCTTTTAGTTTTTCTAGGATCGGGTCTTATAGTAGGAGGTCTGGGAGTGGTCTTACTTAACAATATCATATTTTCTGCCTTCTCGTTGGGATTGGTTCTTGTTTGCATATCCTTATTTTTTAGTTTATCAAACTCCTATTTTGTAGCGGCTGCACAGCTACTTATTTACGTGGGAGCTATAAATGTTTTAATCATATTTGCTGTGATGTTCATGAATGGTTCAGAATATTCCAAAGATTCAAATCTTTGGACTGTTGGTGATGGGATTACGTCGTTGGTTTGTACAAGTATTTTTTTTTCACTAATTACTACTATTCTAAATACGTCTTGGTACGGGATTATTTGGACGACAAAATCAAATCAGATTATAGAGCAAGATTTTATAGGTAATAGTCAACAAATTGGAATTCATTTATCAACTGATTTTTTTCTTCCATTTGAGCTCATTTCAATAATACTTTTAGTTTCTTTGATAGGTGCAATTGCTGTTGCTCGTCAATGATCAATCCAATCTTTATAACTGTTACCAGCAATAAAAATGAAACTTTATTTTAATACTTATTCTAGTAAACCTAATTTGTGGAATTGTTGTTCATATTGAAATGAATTCAAATTAATAAGGAGCTGGTCAATGATACTCGAACATGTACTTGTTTTGAGTGCTTATTTATTTTCTATCGGTATTTATGGATTGATAACGAGTCGAAATATGGTTAGGGCTCTTATGTGCCTTGAACTTATACTGAATTCAGTTAATCTTAATTTTGTAACATTTTCGGATTTTTTTGATAGTCGCCAATTAAAAGGAGATATTTTCTCCATTTTTATTATAGCTATTGCAGCCGCGGAAGCAGCTATTGGGTTGGCTATTGTTTCGTCAATTTATCGTAACAGAAAATCAATTCGTATCAATCAATCCAATTTATTGAATAAATAAGTAGTATCCATTATCAAAATTGAAATAAGACTCTTCAGCAATTGAAATTCAACTAGCATAAATATAAATTAGCGTATATGATACGTAGATATGACAAAGGGTAAGAAATTAAAGTATCTTGGCTCAATCTCTTGAGTCGATCCGGAATTCGATTGATGTGAAAAATTCTGGTAAAATCATTGATTCATCTGGTGTTTAAATATATGATTCATTTTTAAGTTGACTAGATCGAAAATTTATGACAGTCCAAAATTGATAGATCCAATGTCGCATTCAGTAAAGATTTATGATACTTGTATAGGATGTACTCAATGTGTACGGGCCTGCCCGACCGATGTATTAGAAATGATCCCTTGGGATGGGTGTAAAGCTAAGCAAATAGCTTCTGCTCCAAGAACCGAGGACTGTGTTGGTTGTAAGAGATGTGAATCCGCTTGTCCAACGGATTTTTTGAGCGTTCGAGTTTATTTATGGCATGAAACAACTCGAAGTATGGGTCTAGCTTATTAATACGTTCCAGAAAAAAACACATCAATCCATTTTGAATACAGTTTCTTTTTTTACCGACAAAACCCCGCGCTCCAAAATAATAAATCTTATTTTTATTTTGGAGCGCGGGGTTTTTGGGTCCAAGTGTATCTTGTCTTTACCACGAATTATTTTCCTTGGTTAACAATAATTGTAGTTTTTCCCATATTGACGGGTTCTTTAATTTTCTTTCTACCTCACAGAGGTAATAAGGTCATGAAATGGTATACATTATGTATATGTATTTTAGAGCTTCTTTTAATAACCTATACATTCTGTTATCATTTCCAACTGGACGATCCACTAACCCAACTAACAGAAAATTATAAATGGATCCATTTTTTTGATTTTTATTGGAGATTAGGAATAGATGGACTTTCTATAGGACCCATTTTATTGACGGGATTTATTACAACTTTAGCTACTTTAGCGGCTTGGCCAGTTACTCGAGATGCCCGATTGTTTTATTTTTTGATGTTAGCAATGTACAGCGGTCAAATAGGATCATTTTCCTCTAGAGACCTTTTACTTTTTTTTCTAATGTGGGAGTTCGAATTAATTCCCGTTTATCTACTTCTATTCATGTGGGGGGGAAAGAAACGTCTCTATTCAGCTACAAAGTTCATTTTGTACACTGCGGGGGGGTCCATTTTTCTATTAATCGGAGTTCTGGGTATTGGTTTATATGGTTCCAATGAACCAACACTCAATTTTGAAACATTAGCTAATCAGTCGTATCCTGTGGCACTCGAAGTAATATTCTATATGGGATTTCTTATTGCTTTTGCGGTCAAATTACCAATTATACCCTTACATACATGGTTACCAGATACACATGGGGAAGCACATTATAGTACGTGTATGCTTCTAGCTGGAATTTTATTAAAAATGGGAGCTTATGGGTTGGTTCGAATCAATATGGAATTATTACCGCATGCTCATTGCCTATTTTCTCCCGGGTTGATTCTAGTAGGTGCAATACAAATAATCTATGCAGCTTCAATATCTCCTGGTCAACGTAATTTAAAAAAAAGAATAGCCTATTCCTCTATATCGCATATGGGTTTCATAATTATTGGAATTGGATCTATAAGTGATACGGGACTTAATGGAGCCATATTACAAATAATCTCTCATGGATTTATTGGTACGGCTCTTTTTTTCTTAGCCGGAACGGGTTATGATAGAATACGCCTTCTTTATCTCGATGAAATGGGTGGAATGGCTATCCCCCTTCCAAAACTATTTACGATGTTCAGTATCTTATCGATGGCTTCCCTTGGATTACCGGGCCTGAGCGGTTTTTTTGCCGAATTTTTAGTATTCTTTGGACTAATTACCAGTCAAAAGTATCTTTTAATGCCAAAAATACTAATTGCTTTTTTAATGGCTATTGGAATGATATTAACTCCTATTTATTCATTATCTATGTTACGCCAAATGTTCTACGGATACAAGCTATTTAATGTTCCAAACTCTTATTTCTTTGATTCTGGTCCGCGAGAGTTATTTGTTTCGATCTCTCTCCTTCTACCAATAATTGGGATTGGTATTTATCCGGATTTCGTTCTTTCATTATCAGTTGACAAAGTGGAAGATATTATATCTCATTTTTTTTATCGATAGTTTTCAAGAAAAAATTCAAAAAGAATCCTATTAGTTTGAATATTGTGCGTTGTACAATGAGAAAGAAGTCCTTTTTCTCTTAAATTCAATTTTCTCTAAAGTTTTAACTTAAGTAAAAAAAAAACAATAATAATAAGGAAAAATGAATTGGAACGAAATCCATTTAGTCTTTGTGAGAACCATTTGAATCACTACACTACTTGATTCAAATGGTTCGTGCACCTTATACAAATACAAAGTTTTCTTATCTTATTCTTAGATATATATTCTTATATATTTTTTATATTTATACTATATATATTAAGATTCTATCTTATCTATGTATATAGTATAGAGATTTTGATTTCGTATTTGATTTAACAAATAAATAAAAAAAAAAATATTCGATTTTTTTTTTTATTTTATTATAGGTATATATACATTTCATTAAATTAGATGTTAATGTAAATTAAATGAACCATAACTATGTAAGCCTATTCCTAATAAATTGACCCCAAAATAGCATATCCAAATTATAATAAAACCCATAAAAGCCACAATTGCGGAATTTATACTTTCAAAATTTTGATTTGTTCGAGTATGTAAATAAATAGCAAACATGGTCCAAGTAATAAATGCCCAAGTTTCTTTTGGATCCCAATTCCAATAGGATCCCCATGCTTCATTAGCCCATACTGCTCCGGAAAGAATACCTATAGTTAAAAAGATAAATCCTAGACTAATAATACGAGAACTCCAACGATCTAATTGTTGAATCAGTTGAGCCTTGTAATAGTTTTTAGAAGAAAAAAAAGAGGTGCTTAGTAAAACATTGTTTCCTTCATTCATATATTGGATCTCCACAAAGGAAAATGAATCATTTAAAATTTTTATGTTTTTACTAAAAATTCTTAGAGCTTTTCTAAATGTAATGACTAAGAGAGCTACGGATAATAATGATCCACACAAAAGGGCTGCATAGCCCAATACCATCATACTTACGTGCATCATTAACCATTGGGATTGGAGAGCAGGTACTAATATTTCCGATTGCTGCATTTCACTTAAAAGACCTGAAGTAATAAGGCCTTGGGTAAAAAAAGTACTTGACGAGGTTATTGTCCTTAAATAACTTTTATGTTTTTTAAAATAGGGAACCATATGAATAATGGCGAAACTCCACGCCAGAAAAAGTAATGATTCATATAAATTACTTAATGGAAAATGGCCCGAATAAGCCCAACGAGTAACTAATAATCCTGTTATACATAAAAAAGTGGCTACCATGCCTTTTTCTGACGAATCATATAGTCCTATGATTTCATCGACTGATAAGGTTATAAAAAAAATTGTAATTCCAATTGAAACGAGCGAAAAGGATATATGAGTTAATATATGTTCTAGAGTAGAAAATATCATAATAAAAAAAAGGGGGGGGGGGGTACTCAATTATATATACGGAATTCAAATTCAGAATTCATTATAGGCCTTATTGTATCTCTTTTAGAAGATCACATGCCGCTACTCGGACTCGAACCGAGATGCTCTAGCACTGCTTCCTAAGAGCAGCGTGTCTACCGATTTCACCATAGCGGCCAGCATATTTAAAATAATACTAATCCATTTTTAGATTAATCGTCGAGATTCAAGAATTCAATTTGATATTTTTTTTATATTATTTCACATGAGTGTTAAAGGGAAATGTATGGGGAAAGAAAGACTCCCCATTCGGAAATAATAAACTAGATTCAATTAATAAGGAGTGAAATTTTCTAGCTTTTTTTTTCAATTGCAAACAAAAAGTACCATTTTAGGATTCATATTAGTTAATCTCGGGTTTGATTATTATTTTTTTTCGTAAAAAAAAAACTTTTAGAATTTCCAGTAGAAAGAGACTTAGCTAACGAAAAAGCTTTCAACGCTGCCCCATATGCCTTTTTTTTCCAAATATTTTTACGAATACGTTTTTTTGATATAGAAGTGCGCTTTTTTGGAACTGCCATGAAAATTTTAAAAACGAGTTATTCATTTCTATAGTTGGATGTGAAAGACATCTATTATGCAAACAATTTTTATTTTTCTTCTGGTTTCCGGTGGATAAAAATGGAACACAAAATTCTAAAGTTTTAAAAAAATATCCCTAGTTTATTCTTCTAGTCCTCTAGTTAAACAAATACGGATAAAAAATAGATCGAAAGGTTTCAAAAAGCACCAGTCCTTATTATTTCAATCTTTTTTATATTACACCGATCAAGTTCAAAAAGCGAATCCACAGAATTTTCATTTTGAAATTAAAATGAAAAATCAAACTAGTAGGTAATCATTAGTAATTGAACTTTTTGATTTGAAGTCTCTTTCTTTTATATGTTTTTGAAAGATAAGTGTAAAATATTTTAGTTTTTCCTAGAAATAATTTTTTTCTAAAAAAAAAAAGACACTCAAGCAGTTCGCTGATGAAATAGTTAATGATTATCAAAATTTAAACCAAAACACAAATAATTTTTTTTTTTGGGGGGGGGGGGTACGGGTTCAAGTTATGGGATCCGGAGAAAGATTTTCCTTTCTATTTCAATATAAAATAGAATATAAATTAAATAACTAGAATATTAATACTAAGTATCTATTAATATGAATTGAAATTAATAATAACAAAAATTTAATATAATTATATATGAATTCTTTTTCTATATTGAATTCTAAATATAAATATTATATATAATAAATAGAATTCATTTAAGAATTTTTGAATCTAAAAAAAAAGAGATAAGAGCCGGTGAATCAGAAACATTTAATTAAAAATAAAACAAGGTTGTTTTATGGAATATATATATCAATATTCATGGATTATACCTTTCATTCCACTACCAGTTCCTATACTAATAGGGATGGGACTTATTCTTTTTCCGACAGCAATAAATAATCGTCGGCGTATGTGGGCTTTTCCTAGTATTTTACTGTTAAGCATGGTTATGCTTCTTTCCGTCTATCTCTCTATTCAACAAATAAATAGAAGTTTTATCTATCAATATGTATGGTCTTGGACCATTAATAATGATTTTTCTTTAGAGTTCGGTCACTTAATCGATCCACTTGCTTCTATTATGTTAATATTAATTACTACTGTTGGAATTTTGGTTCTTTTTTATAGTGATAATTATATGTCTCATGATCAAGGATATTTAAGATTTTTTGCTTATCTGAGTTTTTTCAATACCTCAATGTTAGGATTAGTTACTAGTTCTAATTTGATACAAATTTATATTTTTTGGGAATTAGTTGGAATGTGTTCTTACCTATTAATAGGTTTTTGGTTCACGCGACCTATTGCAGCAACTGCTTGTCAAAAAGCTTTTGTAACTAATCGTGTAGGGGATTTTGGTTTATTATTAGGAATTTTAGGTCTTTATTGGATAACGGGTAGTTTTGAATTTAGGG